CTTGATCCCCTCTTTCCATATTTTATTTATCGTTTGTTAATTTCCTGGTTTAGTGTGATAGGCATATCACATCTTATCTTAACAATGAATGAAAGTGGGAGAAATTTAATGAAGTTCAATCCTTTTTCTGGCAGACAACTCACTCCTAGAAATATATACCTTCATATTTTTTCTATGAAATATATTATATATTTCATATTATCCTTATATTGACAATTTCAACAAACTGTTCATACTATGAGCATAGTATGATGGCGTTCGGGCAAGCATGCCCCCATCGTCTAGTGGTTCAGGACATCTCTCTTTCAAGGAGGCAGCGGGGATTCGACTTCCCCTGGGGGTAGGGTACTACGAAAGGAAGTTGATCATGGATTATCAATAGATTGAGAATTGATTTGTCCGGGGTCGATGCCCGAGCGGTTAATGGGGACGGACTGTAAATTCGTTGGCAATATGCCTACGCTGGTTCAAATCCAGCTCGGCCCAAGGATTCGCTGAGCCAAGATCACATTATATAATCCTATAGCTAGCTATAGAAAGAATAAGAAAAAAACTTTCAGATATACCCCTCTTTTTTTTTTTGTTCTCATAAATGCTGATCTTTTTAATAATCTAGATTCATATCACGATCTGGAAGTCTAAAGAAAAGAGCAAAGAACCGAAAAGACTCTTTTTGTTCATTGTTCATTGAACGATGGATTCTCAATCGTTTTGGCAATAACAAAAGGATTAAATTAATCCATAACACTTTATTTTTATTTTTGGGGGATTGTAGTTCAATTGGTCAGAGCACCGCCCTGTCAAGGCGGAAGCTGCGGGTTCGAACCCCGTCAGTCCCGACAGACCCAATAAAAACTTTTACTTTTCTATGAAAGGGGCGATGAAAGAGGGATAAGGAGCATAATTTGTAGATCATTAAAAAAACGGAGCAGAATTTAGAACTTAACTCTGTCCTTCTTTCCATTTCCCCTCGATTCTTTGTTTGTATTTGTAACCAATGGAAGCGGAAACACAGTTAGATGATATTTCATCAGATGCTTGTACCCGAAAGGCGAGAGTTTTTTTCGAAAAATAATGAAAAAAAAGGCATTTTTTATTTGATTAGAAAGATTCGGTATGTATAAAAGATCTTCCTATGTTATACTATTCAATTCTGGACGGTGAATCGATTTGCTAGCTCAGATATTGTTAGTCACGATATTGGGCCGAGTCAATATCATTATCATCGAGATGTCATCCCATTGAATTTACAGGCGAAAGGTTTATCATCTCTATGGGATTAAATCCCGAGTTATTGTGAAGTAAAAAAAACGAAAGATGAGATTATGGAAGTAAATATTCTTGCATTTATTGCTACTGCACTGTTCATTCTAGTCCCTACTGCTTTTTTACTTATCATATATGTAAAAACAGTCAGTCAAAATAATTAAGTTGAATGAAACTTGACTTCGGAGTTCTTAGCAAGGATTCCCTTTTTTCTTTTTCGTCTTAAATGAAATGAGCGGACTAGAATCCGCAGTATTCTATGAGATCGGATAGTATGGTAGAAAGAAATATATGACTCTTTTCTTTCTACCATACTCTTTTTTTTTTAGTTAAAAAAGCGAACTCAATTTCGTAGTACCCTTAGAGTCCACTTCTTCCCCATACTACGAGTGAAAGGGAAAATGTAAAGACTACCATTAAAGCAGCCCAAGCGAGACTTACTATATCCATGTGACTTGTGTCCCCTATCTCTATGAATATGCAGGAATTATTCCATTATTGCTCACTAATAATAGTGGAATCAATGGTGCAGAGTCAAAAAAAAGGGGGGGGTGTTCTGCACCAACACTATTGATAAACTAATTCACTAAACCCATTTATTCTTAATATGATTTATAGTAGAATCGGGAAACATTAAGCCCAAGCAAAATAACAACAGGTAGTGACGTCCTTCCAAGTATCGAGGGGATGTTACTAATAGAACATGTAAGATAATAAAATATCCAGTGTTTATTTTTTCGCCCTTCCTAAATAAAAGGCATAAAAATAGGGAATCAAGACGGATCGCTATCCATCACAATCACAGACCTCCATTCCCCATTTGATCTAATCCTTACCCTCTCCCGATTCTGTCTTTTAAACAATCATAAACTAGTCTAGTCTTGACTAGGACTAAGGTTACTGAATAGAAAAAGAAAAGAAAAAAAGTGCCAATCTAATTCAAGTAGACACTACAGTAGTAGTGGAAGGGCTATCGATCACTCTAATCTTTTCTTTTGGTGAATCCTTGGCGCAAGTATTTACAGCCCTCTACAGATGTTTAGAATAAAAGAAGTATCAAAAGCCGCCCCCCCCTGGAGAATAATTCGTTGGGTTATATCAGTAGAAGAGACTAAGGATTTTTTAGTCTTGTGTTGATCAGGCGACACCCGGATTTGAACTGGGGAAAAAGGATTTGCAGTCCCCCGCCTTACCACTCGGCCATGCCGCCAAACTGATACAAAATAGATGAAAA